GAACAGATTACTATAATCCGTCCCCGCCTACGGATCAGTCGACATTTTTCACAAATTTTACGAACGGAGGCCCTTATTTTCATATTTGCAATTCCTTAACTAAATTCCGAATCTACTTCTTGGAAGAAAATAAGTTTCTCTAAATTTTGAATCGTGAATTGTATCCCCATGAAAGGAATGTTGAAGTTAAAAAAACTACCTAATCGTTCGAATCCTTGTTGCGGAGTCTATAAATTATACGCCCTCTAGTTGAATCATAACGACTTACTTCAATTTTGACTCTATCTCCCGGTAGTATCCGTATAAAACTACGCCGGATCCTTCCTGAAACATAACCTAGAATCAGATCTTCATTATCTAAACGAACCCGGAACATACCATTGGGAAGTGATTCAGTAATTAAACCTTCATGAACCCATTTTTGTTCTTTCATTCCAGGTAAAACCCCCTTGGAGTATCAACTAATGGAGGAGGAGTGATATTAGACAACTCGTCCTTTCTCTTTTTTTTTTCACAAATAGGAAATTTCGGATCTAATTCGGATATTAGAAGGATTACCATATATAACACAAAATTTCCCCGCCGATTCCTTCTAGCCGAGCCTCGCGGTCTGTCATTATACCTCGAGAAGTAGAAAGAATTACAAGCCCCATCCCACCTAAAATTCTAGGAATTCGTTGATAGTTAGAATAGATTCGTAGACCAGGTCGACTGATCCGTTTTAAATTTAAAATCGTTTTATATGGTCTTTTCCTATTCCTTCTATGTTGTAGGGTTAAAACCAAAAAATCTTTTTTGTTTTCCCTATGTTTTCTCACGTTTTCTATAAAACCTTCTCTTAAAAGTATTTTAACAACGTTTTCAGTGATGTTAGTAGATGCTATTCGAACCGTTCCTTTTCTATTCATGTCAGCATTTCGTATAGAGGTTATTATGTCAGCAATAGTGTCCCTACCCATGATGAACTAAAATTATTGGTGCCTCCAATTTTGAATATAATAAACATGATCTTTTTTTGTTATGAATTTGAAAAGGTATATACGTGAGACACAATCTATTAATTAACCTATTTCGTTCAAATATTCTACTATATATCATGGTCTTATCTTACAATACTTCAGGGGCTAATGAAACTATTTTAGTAAAATTTAACTGTCTCAATTCCCGGGCGATCGCACCAAAAACTCGAGTTCCTTTTGGATTTCCTTCTTGATCAATGACAACTGCAGCATTGTCATCATATCGTATTATCATACCGTTGTCACGTTTGAGTTCTTTACAAGTACGTACAATTACAGCTCTGATCACTTCTGATCTTTCTAGAGGCATATTGGGTACTGCTTCTTTGATCACAGCAACAATAACATCACCAATATGAGCATATCGGCGATTACTAGCTCCTATGATTCGAATACACATCAATTCTCGGGCCCCGCTGTTGTCCGCTACATTCAAATAGGTCTGGGGTTGAATCATATCATTTTTTAACCTGTTCTTTCAATACAAAAAGGGGCGAAGAAAAAAAAGAAATATTCTTTGTCAAAAAAAAAAAGAAAACGGCAATTGTTTTTTTATTCCAAAGACCTCTTTCCTTTGGTTATACAGCCAGAAATAATGAATTGAGTTCGTATAGGCATTTTGGACGCCGCTATTGCAATAGCCTTTCTGGCTATATTTTCTGCGACTCCACCCATTTCATAAAGTATTCTGCCTGGTTTAACGACAGCTACCCAATATTCGGGAGATCCTTTACCCGAACCCATACGTGTTTCCGCAGGTCTTACTGTAACAGGTTTGTCTGGAAATATACGTACCCATATTTTTCCACCACGACGTGCATTTCGTGTCATTGCTCGGCGCCCGGCTTCTATTTGTCTAGACGTGATCCAAGCGGGTTCAAGTGCCTGAAGAGCATATCTACCGAAACAAATATGATTACCTCGATAAGATATTCCCTTCATTCTTCCTCTATGTTGTTTACGGAATCTGGTTCTTTTGGGGTTATAGTTGATGGTTGTTCGGCAATTCCATCTCTACTACAGAACCGGACATGAGAGTTTCTTCTCATCCGGCTCCTCGCGAAAGGATTTAAAAATATTTAATTAAGATATACGTGTCTTTAAGATATACATGTATTTAATGAATAATACACTTATTTACCGAATAATAGACTGAACTGGATTCTTTGATATTTCATGAAATATATTCGAAATTTCTCTATCTTGTTTGGATAACTAAACTTATATATAATGTCGTGTTTTAGAACGTTATAACTAATCTTTATTTTTTCCGTTTATCGTATTTGATCACCTAAAATTGAGCAATCAAATAAAGCTTTCGCGGGCGAATATTTACTCTTTTAAAGTTCAGTTGTAGGGTTAGCCCACGACCTATCAGAATAAATGAAATAGGTCTCTGGTTCATTCCGCCATCCCACCCGATGAATCATTAGGATTCGTTTTCAATAGAATCTTATGCATTCACAGGTTCCGTCGTTCCC